GGGGAGGGGGTGAGAAAAGGGTATTTTAAGTTTTGTAATAAGTGTTAGGGGTTATAAATACATCTATAGATAGTCTTTTAGATAGGAATTCTTCAATGGGTCAATTGGTGTCAGTATTAGTGACTTCTAATATATGTTGCATGTGCTTAGTTCTGTTTTTGGGGTTTGGCAGAGCGATTATAAGTATTTGTATACTTTTGAAGTTACGGGGGGTAAGGGGGGTTTGACAAAGGTTAATTCTTATCTGTTGGATACGTGTATACGTACCGTGTGCGTACGTGTGCGTACGTGTGCGTATGTGTGCGTACGTGTGCGTACGTGTGCGTACGTGTGCGTACGTGTGCGTACGTGTGCGTACGTGTGCGTACGTGTGCGTACGTGTGCGTACGTGTGCGTACGTGTGCGTACGTGTGCGTACGTGTGCGTACGTGTGCACGGGGGTGGATATATGTGTGTATGTCCTGTGACCATTGACTGAATAACACCTTGTAACTATGCGATGCGGATAAATGATGAAGAATAAGCCCAGCTACAAATTATTTGACTGCTACGAGGCCATACTTGGCCATAGCTGAGTGATACCAAGTTCTCCCCCCCCAAAAAATAAAAATACCAAATGTATGACACCACAGTTATGTGTGATCATGGGCTGATTAGTCATTAGTCCATCGAGATGTCCCGTTTGAGAGGTTAGTAGGATTGGGTTGAGGATTGATATGGCCCTGAAGTAAGAACCAGATGCCAGGTATAGTTTCACAATAGGAACCCCCACATTTGATGGGCCCGGAGCGAGAAGAGGTGTACGTTCAGGCAAGGGTTGATGGTTTCTCGAGGCATGGTGATAAAGCTCGTGGTCTAGGTGAAGTGGATACATGTAAAATCAACCATAATATGTACATGCTTATATGCATGGGGCAAACCAGTAATGCACGAAGTACATAGGGAGAAGGAGGGGAGGAATACATACCGGGCAAGCACATTAGATATTGTTAAATGTATGAATAGAAAGTTATGGTGAGAAAATCAGGGAATAGTTTAGTTAGAATGTCAGCTTTGGGTGCTGATGGCGGGGCTGTTGCTTCTTCCTTGAGTCTTAGGGAGATAGGATTCTCCATTTTTGGTTTACAAGACCAAAGTAATTATTATACTACAAAGACTCTTCATTTTAATATGTTATTTTCGATAATGCTGATAATAGGTATAAGGACCAGGAGAATCATGAAGTAGAGGATTGAGGCTAGTTGGCCGATAATGATGAATGGATGTTCTACTGGTTGGCCGCCGATTCAGGTTAGGGTAAGGAGGTCAGCTACTAGTAGTCAAAATAAGCATTGACTTAGTGGGCGGAATATTATGCTTCGTTGTTTTGAGGTATGGAGTAGGGGGATGATGGCTAGGATTAGAATGGAGAAGATTAGGGCTAGTACCCCTCCTAATTTGTTGGGGATGGATCGCAGAATAGCATACGCGAATAGGAAGTATCACTCGGGTTTAATGTGGGGAGGTGTGTTGAGGGGATTAGCGGGGATGTAGTTGTCTGGGTCTCCTAATAGGTCAGGTGAGAATAGTACTAATAGTGCTAGTATTAGAATAAGGAGTAGGGCGCCTAGGATGTCTTTGATGGTGTAGTAAGGGTGAAATGGGATTTTGTCGGAGTCAGATGGAATTCCGGAGGGGTTATTAGATCCTGTTTCGTGGAGGAATAGTAGGTGGACTGCTGCTAGGGCTGAAATGATGAATGGCAGGATAAAGTGGAAAGCGAAGAATCGTGTTAGGGTAGCTTTATCTACTGAGAATCCGCCTCAGATTCATTCTACAAGATTAGTTCCGATGTATGGGATAGCAGACAGTAAGTTGGTAATTACGGTTGCACCCCAAAATGATATTTGTCCCCATGGTAAAACGTAACCTATGAATGCAGTTGCTATGACTGCGAACAATAAGATAATGCCGATGTTTCATGTTTCGGTGAATATATAAGATCCATAATATAAACCCCGTCCTACGTGCAGGAACAGGCAGATAAAGAATATGGAAGCTCCGTTTGCGTGTATGTATCGGATAATTCAGCCATGGTTGACGTCTCGACAGATATGGGTGACTGATGAAAAGGCTGTGGCTGTGTCTGATGTATAGTGTATGGCTAAAAATAAACCTGTAAGAATCTGAATAATTAGGCAGATTCCGAGAAGGGAGCCGAAGTTTCATCATGCTGAAATGTTTGATGGGGCGGGTAGGTCAATGAATGAGTTGTTGATGATTTTGGTTAGTGGGTGGGTTTTACGAATGTTGGTCATTAATGTTCTTATAGTTGAAATACAACAGTGATTTTTCATGTCACTAGTCATGGTTAGATTCCATGTAGGAATAATGATGACATACATTGTATTTATTCTAAGTGTTATTTTTGTAGTTAGTTTTGTAGGGTTTTCTTCAAAACCCTCTCCTATCTACGGCGGGTTGGTTTTAATTATTAGTGGGGCTATTGGTTGTGGAATTGTGTTGTGTTTTGGAGGGTCTTTTTTAGGTTTAATAGTATTTTTAATTTATTTGGGTGGAATGTTAGTTGTTTTTGGATACACTACAGCTATAGCTACGGAGCAGTATCCTGAAGTTTGGGTCTCTAATAAGGCTGTTTTAGGTGCCTTTATTGTTGGCTTGTTATCTGAGTTATTGACTGCTTGTTATATTTTAAAAGGTGATGATGTTGAGGTTGAAGTTGTATTGAAGTTTAATGGGGCGGGTGATTGAGTTATTTATGATACAGGTGATTCAGGCTTTTTCAGTGAAGAAGCTATAGGAATTGCGGCTCTGTATAGTTATGGGACTTGACTTGTAATTGTTACGGGATGATCTCTTTTTATTGGAGTCTTGGTGATTATGGAGGTTACTCGTGGAAATTAAGTGTTAGCAGGCTGAGGGCTAGTGTTAATATGAACGATATGAAGTATAGTTTGATTAGGCCTTTCTGGCTTGAGATGGCTATTGATGATTTTATTTGGAAATGGGAGATGGATTTTGGTAGAATTTTTTCTAGTCAAATTATATCTAGAAGTGTTGATGCTGATTTTTGGCTTATTAGCAGATTTGTTTTGGGCATTAGGCGGTGAATAATGGTAGGGAAATAACCCAACATGTTTGAGAATTTAAATAGGTTGGTTGGATATTTGAATTTTAGGCTTTGCATTGTAAGGTTTAGTTCTAGTGCCAGGATGAAACCCAGAATAGTTACAGCAAGAGCCATTATTTTAAGATAATGAGGCATAGTTATCTGTGGGGTGGTAGTGGGTGTAAGGTTGTGGGAAATTAAGAATCCTGCGAAAATACTCCCAAATAGTAAGCGTTTAATAGAGTTGATTAGGAGTGGATTACTCTCGTTGATTGTAATAATAGGGTTGAAGCGGGGTTGTCCTAGTAGTGCAAAGAATATGATTCGAGTACTGTAGGCTGCTGTTATGGAAGTGGCAACGAGGGTTAGTAGAAGGGCTCAGGCGTTGGTACACGACGTGTTGGCGGTCTCAATGATTAGGTCTTTGGAATAAAATCCTGTTAAGAAGGGTATTCCTGTAAGTGCTAGGCTTCCGACAATTAGTGAGGTTGTGGTGAATGGTAATGCTTTAAATAACCCTCCTATTTTTCGGATGTCTTGTTCATCGTTTAGGCTGTGGATGATTGATCCGGAGCATATGAATAGTATAGCCTTGAAGAATGCGTGGGTGCAGATATGGAGGAATGCTAGGTAGGGTTGGTTAATTCCAATGGTAACTATTATTAATCCGAGTTGGCTAGAGGTGGAAAAGGCAACGATTTTTTTGATGTCATTTTGTGTCAGAGCACAGATTGCTGTAAATAGGGTTGTAATTGCTCCTAGGCATAGTGTGATGGTTTGGATCGTTTTATTATACTCTATGAGGGGGTGGAATCGGATTAGTAGGAAAATCCCTGCTACAACTATTGTACTTGAGTGAAGTAGGGCTGATACAGGGGTTGGTCCTTCTATGGCTGAGGGCAGTCACGGGTGAAGGCCGAATTGTGCGGATTTTCCGGTGGCTGCTAGTAGTAAGCCTGCGAGGGGAGTAGTTAGGTTTTCGTTGCTGGTTATGAAGATTTGTTGAAGGTCTCATGTATTTAGATTTATCAAGAATCAGGCTATGGCTAGGATAAGTCCTACGTCTCCAATGCGGTTATATAGGATGGCCTGTAGTGCTGCTGTGTTGGCGTCTGTTCGTCCGTATCATCATCCGATAAGTAGGAATGATATAATTCCTACTCCTTCTCAGCCGATAAATAGTTGGAATATGTTGTTGGCAGTGACCAGAATTATTATGGTAATGAGAAATAGAAGTAAGTACTTGAAAAATCGATTGATGTTGGGGTCTGAGTGTATGTACCATATAGAGAATTCTATGATTGATCATGTGACGAATAGTGCTACTGGTATGAAGATTATTGAGAAGTAGTCGAGTTTAAAGCTGAGTGACAATTTTATTGTTTGGATTGTAATTCAGTGTCAGTTTGAAATTATTGTGTCTTGTCCAAGGTGGAGAAATATCATTGTGGGAATTAAGCTGATCATGAAGGCGTATGAAGTAGCGGTTTTTACGTATTGAGGGTATGATTTGTTGGCGTATATAGTCGTGCTAGTTATTATGATGGGGAAAGTAAGTATTAGTAGTGTCACAAGTACAGAGGAAGTGAGTAAGTTAATTACTTTTATTTGGAGTTGCACCAATTTTTTGGTTCCTAAGACCAATGGATTACTACTATCCTTTAAAAGTTGAAAAAGCCGTGTTTTTATACACGGGAGCATGAATTAGCAGTTCATGCGTGGTGCTTTTTCGGTAAATAAAAAGGTTTGAGCTTTTATTGTTAGATTCACAATCTAATGGTCTTATTAAGCTATATTTACAGTAAATGTACCCTAAGATAATTTTAGGGTTGAGTGACAGGAGGAGTAGAGGTAGGAGGTGGAGGGCTATAAGGGAATTTTCCCGTGTAAATGATGGTTTGATATTTTTGATGTGATGCGTACACTTTCCGCGTTGTGTAGTGATTAGTATATATAAGGAGTATAGGGCGGTAATGGTAATGTTTACTCCTATTAGGGCAATGGTAATGTTGGATCATGAGAATGAGGCTATTACTACGAATAACTCTCCTACTAGGTTGATTGTAGGTGGTAAAGCTAAATTAGTTAAGCTGGCAAGTAGTCATCATGCAGCTATTAGTGGTAGGAGTGTTTGTAATCCTCGCGCGAGGATTATAGTGCGGCTGTGAATACGTTCGTAGTTGGAATTAGCTAGGCAGAACAACATGGACGATGTTAAACCGTGAGCAATTATTAGGGCTGTTGCTCCTATATAGCTTCATGGTGACTGGATTAATACAGCTATGATTACTAGGGCTATGTGGCTTACAGAGGAATAGGCAATTAAGGACTTTAGGTCTGTTTGGCGTAAGCAGATGGAGCTGGTTATGATTATCCCTCATAATGATAGTATTATAAAGGGGTATGCTATGTAGCTTGTTAATGGATTTAGTAGTATGGTGATTCGCATCATTCCATATCCTCCTAGCTTGAGGAGTACGGCGGCAAGGACTATGGATCCCGCGATAGGGGCTTCTACATGGGCTTTTGGTAGTCACAGGTGGAGGCCATATAGGGGTATTTTAACTATGAATGCTATTATGCATGCTAGTCATAGTAGGGTGTTGGATCAAGAGTTTGGTAAGGGTTGTGCTCAGTATTGTATGATTAAGAGATTGAGGGTACCTAAGTTGTTTTGGAGTCATAGTAGGGCGATTAGGAGGGGCAAGGAGCCCACTAGAGTGTAAAATAAAAAGTACAGGCCAGCATTTAGTCGTTCTGTCTGGTTGCCCCATCGAGTGATGATAATTAGTGTTGGCATGAGAGTAGCTTCAAATAGAATGTAGAATATGATTAGTTCTGTGGCTGTAAATGTTATAATTAGGAACAGTTGTAATATTACTAGCATTGTGATGTAGAGTTTTTTGCGGGTTAGAGTTTCTTTTGACAGGTGGTGTTGGCTTGCTATGAGCATCAGGGGAAGAAGCCATGTTGTGAGCACTAGTAAGGGCGTTGATAAGGAGTCTGCGAAGAATAGTAATGAGAAGTTTAGGCTATTGTCTGTGAGTTGATTTAGGTACGTTAGACTGATCAGACTAATTAATATGCTGTGAGCTGTTGTATTAATTCAAATTATATTGGGTTTTGATAGTCATGTTAAGGGGATTAATATTATGGTTGGGATAATAATTTTTAGCATTGTAATAGATTTAGGTTTTGTACATAGTCTGTTCCGTATGTGGAGGAAATTATTACTAGTAAGGATAAGCCTAGTGCTGCTTCGCAGGCTGCAAATACAAGGAGGATAATAGGGGTTATACTGGCTAGTGTGAAGTGATTTGCCAGGATGGTGACTGTTATTATGACGAAGAGGGATAACATCATACCTTCTAGGCAGAGAAGAGAGGATATTAGGTGGGATCGGTAGATTAGTAGCCCTATAAAGGATAGAGTAAAGGCTAGAAAAATGTTGATATATACTACGGACATTTGATAATTGTAATATGAGTTACAATCTAATGAGTCGAAATCATTTGTTTTTGTTAAACTAATTATCATATTCGCTTCATTCTAGGCCCTCTTCAGTTCATTCGTAGGCTAGGCTTGCGGCTAGTAGGGAGATTAGGGCTAGTGCTATGGTGAGTGTAGTTTTTAGGTTAATTGATTGTGAGGCTCATGGTAGAGGCAGTAGTAGTGCAATTTCTAGGTCGAATAATAAGAATGTAATAGCTACCAGGAAAAATTTTATGGAGAATGGTAAGCGTGCTGATCCTAAGGGATCAAAACCACATTCATATGGGCTTGCTTTTTCTGTGTAGACATTTAGTTGAGGCAGTCAGAATGCGATTAGAATAAGTAGAGATGCTAGGGATACATTGATAAGTATGGTTAATATTATATTTATTATTTCTCTCTGGGTTAGACCAGAACTAGTTAATTGGAAGTCAACTGTACTTGTTGATACTAGAGAAATAAGATCCTCATCAATAGATAGATACATATAGGAATAGTCATACGACATCTACGAAGTGCCAATATCAGGCAGCTGCTTCGAATCCAAAATGGTGATTAGATGTAAAATGGTAGCTTAGTTGTCGTAGGAAACATACGATAAGAAATGTAGATCCAATAATGACATGGAGGCCGTGGAATCCTGTGGCTATAAAAAATGTAGAGCCGTAAACTCCGTCTGAGATTGTGAATGGAGCTTCGTAGTATTCGGAGGCTTGTAGGGCAGTAAAATACAGGCCTAGGGAGATTGTGATAAATAGGGCTTGGAGTATGTGTTTGCGGTCCCCTTCTATGAGGCTGTGGTGGGCCCAAGTAATAGAGACTCCGGAGGCTAGGAGGACAGAGGTATTTAGTAATGGTACTTCTAAGGGGTTTAGGGGTGTAATACCTGTAGGTGGTCAGCACCCTCCAAGTTCGGGTGTTGGGGCTAGGCTTGAATGGTAAAAAGCCCAGAAGAAGCCTGCAAAGAAAAAGACTTCGGATGTGATGAAGAGGATTATTCCGTATCGTAAACCTTTTTGAACAGTGGGGGTATGGTGGCCTTGAAATGTTCCTTCTCGGACCACATCTCGTCACCATTGATATATGGTTAGTACATTAGCTGTAGTTCCTAGGGTTAGAAGAGACAATGAATTGTAGTGGAATCATATTGCTAGCCCTGATGTTGTAAGTAGGGCGGAAAGAGCTCCTGTCAGGGGCCATGGGCTTGGATTGACTATGTGATATGAGTGTGTTTGGTGGGTCATTAGGTGTTGTCATGTAAGTATAGGCTTACTAGTAGGGTAAAGACGTAAGCTTGAATAAGGGCTACTGCAAATTCTAAGATAGTTAATAAGACAAGGATGGAAAAGGTAATTATTGCTGTAACAGTACTAATGTTTATTAGGGCCAGGGTGGCTCCTCCAATTAACTGAATTAATAGGTGGCCCGCTGTGACGTTAGCTGTTAGTCGCACGGCCAGGGCCATGGGTTGAATAAATAGGCTGATAGTTTCGATGATGATGAGTATGGGGATTAGGGGTAGTGGGGTCCCTTGTGGTAGAAAGTGGGCTAAAGAGGCTTTTGTTTTGTGTCGAAATCCGGTAATTACTGTGCCTGCTCATAGGGGGATGGCTATTCCTAGGTTCAGGGACAGTTGTGTGGTAGGGGTAAATGAGTGAGGTAAGAGACCTAGCAGGTTAGTAGATTCGATAAATAGGATTAGGGATATTAGTATTAATGCTCAAGTTTGTCCTTTTTGGTTGTGGATGGACAGCATTTGTTTTGATGTTAATTGAACCAATCATTGTTGGATAGAAATGAGTCGGTTGTTAATCAGTCGGTTGGGTGAGGGAAATATAATACCTGGGAATATGGTGATGGGGATGACGATAGGCAATCCTATTATTGTAGGGGTAGTGAATGAGGAAAATAGATTTTCGTTCATTTCTTTTCTCAAGGTGTAGTAGATTTTGATGCAGCCACTAATTTTGGTTCAGGGTTTTCTGGAAAGTTATATTTTGATAGTTTTAGTTGAAATATAAAAAATAGGGTTACAATTATTGATAAAATAGTGATAAATCATGTTGAAGTGTCTAATTGTGGCATATCACTGAGGAGAGATTTATGCTCTCAATCTTTAACTTAAAAGGTTAATGCTATTTAGCTTCTCGGTGAATTTATAGTATTGAGGCAGATCATTTTTCGAAGTATGATAAAGGTACTAGCTCAAGGACAATAGGTATGAAGCTGTGATTAGAGCCGCAGATTTCAGAGCATTGGCCGTAGTATAGTCCCGGTCGCATGGCTATAATAGTAGTTTGGTTAAGGCGTCCAGGGATAGCATCAGTTTTTAATCCTAGGGATGGGACGGCTCATGAGTGTAATACATCCTCGGAAGAAATTAGTATACGAATTGTTATTTCTATTGGGAGCACTACTCGATTATCCACTTCTAGAAGTCGTAGTTCTCCTGGTTTCAGTTCTTGAGTTGGGATTATGTAGGAGTCGAAGTTTAAGTCTTCGTAGTCTGTATATTCATAACTTCAGTATCATTGGTGACCCATAGTTTTTACAGTTAAAGAGGGGTTATTGATCTCGTCTATCATATAGAGAATTCGTAGCGAGGGTAGAGCGTTTATGATCAAAATAATGGCTGGTAGGATGGTTCAGATTGTTTCAACTGCTTGGGCGTCTATAGTACTTGTATGCGTAAGCTTGGTAGTTAGTATTACTGAAATAATGTAAAGTACAAGAGAACTAATTAGAAATACAATTATTAATGTATGATCATGAAAGTGTAGAAGTTCCTCTATGATAGGAGAGGCTGCATCTTGGAGGCCTATTTGGAAAGGGTACGCCATAGAGATATAAAGGACTTTCACCTATAATTTGACTTTGACAAAGTCATGTAATTTTTACTAATACCTCCTATCGAGAAAGACATAGTGGTTATGATATTGGCTTGAAACCAGTCTTAGGGGGTTCGATTCCTTCCTTTCTTATTTTGATAGTACGTAGGTTGGTTCTTCGAATGTGTGGTATGGAGGGGGACACCCATGCAATCATTCAATGTTAGTTGAGGTTAATTCAACTGTCAATACTTCTCGTTTGGATGCGAAAGCTTCTCAAATCATGAAGATCATTAGTATGACTGCTGTTAATGAGATGAATGAGCCCATGGAGGACACTGTATTTCATGTTGTATAAGCATCTGGATAATCAGAGTAGCGTCGAGGTATGCCTGATAGGCCCAGGAAATGTTGAGGAAAAAATGTTATGTTTACTCCTACAAATATGATCGTGAAATGAATTTCTGCTCATACATCATTTAGGGTATAGCCTGTGAATAGTGGGAATCAGTGGACGAATCCACCTATAATTGCAAATACTGCCCCTATTGAAAGGACGTAGTGGAAATGTGCTACTACATAATACGTATCGTGAAGGACAATGTCTAGTGATGAGTTAGATAGTACAATGCCCGTTAGGCCCCCCACTGTAAATAGAAAAATAAACCCTAAGGCTCATAGTATAGCAGGAGCTCATTTGATATTTCCTCCATGCAGAGTGGCTAGTCAGCTGAATACTTTTACTCCTGTGGGGATAGCAATGATTATAGTAGCTGAAGTGAAATATGCTCGTGTGTCGACGTCCAGGCCCACAGTAAATATATGGTGGGCTCATACGATAAATCCTAGGAAACCAATTGATATTATTGCCCATACTATTCCCATATAACCAAATGGTTCTTTTTTTCCTGAGTAGTATGTTACGACGTGTGAAATGATACCAAACCCTGGGAGAATTAGGATATAAACTTCTGGGTGCCCAAAGAATCAAAATAAGTGTTGGTACAGGATAGGGTCCCCCCCTCCGGCTGGGTCAAAGAAAGTGGTATTTAGATTACGGTCTGTAAGTAATATAGTAATGCCGGCTGCTAAAACTGGCAGGGACAGAAGAAGAAGTACGGCTGTAATTAAAACTGATCAAACAAATAGTGGGGTTTGGTATTGTGACATGGCAGGCGGTTTTATGTTGATAATAGTAGTAATAAAGTTGATTGACCCTAAGATAGATGAAATACCAGCCAAGTGTAGAGAAAAGATTGCCAGGTCCACGGATGCTCCAGCATGTGCTAGATTTCCTGCTAAAGGGGGGTATACAGTTCATCCAGTCCCTGCACCTGCTTCTACCATAGAGGAAGCTAGTAGGAGAAGAAAAGAGGGTGGAAGAAGCCAGAAGCTTATGTTGTTTATCCGTGGGAATGCTATGTCAGGTGCGCCGATTATTAGAGGAATAAGTCAGTTCCCAAAGCCCCCAAGTATGATGGGTATTACTATGAAGAAAATTATTACAAATGCGTGAGCAGTTACGATTACATTATAAATCTGGTCGTCTCCTAGCAGAGCGCCAGGTTGACCTAGTTCAGCACGGATCAGTAGACTGAGAGCGGTCCCTACCATTCCGGCTCATGCACCAAATAAGAGGTAAAGGGTGCCGATGTCTTTGTGATTAGTGGAGAATAATCATCGATTAATGAACATAGGTAAAATGGCTGATAAAGGCACTAGACTGTAAATCTAAGAATAGGGGTTTAAGTCCCCTTTTTGCCAAAGCTCTGTGGTGAAATATCACGTTGAATTGCAAATTCAAAGAAGCAGCTTCAACCCTGCCGGGGCTTCTCCCGCCTTTTTTCCTTCGAGGCGGGAGAAGTAGATTGAAGCCAGTTGATTAGGGTGTTTAGCTGTTAACTAAAGTTTCGTGGGATGGTAGCCCACCAATCTAGGAAGGGCTTAGCTTAATTAAAGTGATTGATTTGCGTTCAATAGATGTGAGATATACTCTTGCAGTCCTTATGATGGGAGTCAGGAGTTAAGTGAGTGTCACTTACTTAGGGCTTTGAAGGTCCTTGGTCTTTTTAACCTAAACTCCTAGAATAGTGTTGGTATCATTGGGGTGAGTGGGAGAAGTATAGTTGATATTACAATTAATGGGGGTAATAGGGTTGTATTTTTTGTGTTTTCAAATTGCCATTTTATTTTTATGTTATTTGTTGAGGGGAATAAGGTTAGTGCTGTTGCGTATGTTAGTCGTATGTAAAAGTATAAGTTTAGTAGGGCTGTGATTGTTATGAATATTGCTGCAGTAATTATGTTGTTTTTTGTGAGTTCGTGGACGATTATTCATTTGGGTATGAAGCCTGAAAGTGGTGGTAAGCCTCCTAGTGATAGTATAATGATAAGGATTAGTGAGGTGATTAGTGGGAGTTTATTTCATGTAAGGGATAGTGATAGTGTGGTTGTAGATGAGCTGAATGTAAATAGTATGAATGTTCCTAGTGTTATTATAATGTAAATTGTGAGGTTTAGTAGTATCAGGGTTGGGTTATATGTTGTTACGGCGATCATTCATCCTATGTGTGCGATTGATGAGTAGGCTAGAATTTTTCGTAGTTGTGTTTGGTTAAGGCCTCCCCATCCTCCAATTAAGACAGATATGGATGCTATAATTATTAATAAGTGTGTGTTTATGGAGGGGGCTATTTGGTACAGGACAGATAGAGGGGCAATTTTTTGCCAAGTTAGTAGGATTATTCCTGACATTAATGGGACTCCTTGGGTTACTTCGGGTACTCAGAAGTGGAAAGGCGATAATCCTAGTTTTATTGATAAGGCTACTGTTATTATGTTAGATACGATTGGGTTTAGGATGTTTAGGGCTGTTCATTGTCCTGTTAATAATAGGTTTATGATAATTCCTAGTATTAGGAGTATAGATGCAGTGGCTTGGGTGAGGAAATATTTTGTGGCTGCTTCAATTGCTCGTGGGCTGAATTTTTTTATTAGGATGGGAATGATGGCTAGTATGTTTATTTCAAATCCGATTCAAATTGTTAATCAGTGGGAACTTATTAGTACTATGATAGTCCCTGAGATAATGGTAAATATGATAATGGTGAGAATAGGGGGCTTAATTAGTACGGGAAGGGGATAAACCAACATTTTCGGGGTATGGGCCCGATAGCTTAATTAGCTGACCTTACTTTAGAATTTGGTGTAAATTTGGTAGCACGAAGATTTTTGAGTTCTTAGGATTAGGTTCGATTCCTTTAGTTCTAGAAATAAGAGGGTTTGAACCTCTATGATTTACTCTATCAAAGTAACTCTTTTGTCAGACATATTTCTTATGTTTGTGGGGGGATGCTCGCAGTTATAATGGGGAGGGCTATATGTCATATACATAAGGCTAGTGTCAAGGGAAGAAAATTTTTTCATAGCAAGTGTATTAGTTGGTCATAGCGGAATCGGGGGTATGATGCTCGAATTCATAGGAAAGAAGTTGTTAATAAGAGGGTTTTTATAGTGAAATTAATAGAATATAATTCTGGAAGGTAGGGGGTGTGAAATGCGCCAAAGAATAGAATAGTTGTGAGGATATTTATTATGATGATGTTGGCGTATTCGGCTAGGAAGAATAGGGCGAATGGTCCTGCTGCATATTCGACGTTGAACCCTGAAACTAGTTCGGATTCTCCCTCAGTTAGGTCGAACGGGGCGCGGTTAGTTTCTGCTAAGGTTGAGATAAATCATATTATAGCTAAAGGTCATGCAGGGAAAATTAGTCATAGGTGTTCTTGTGTGATGATTAGAGTGGACAGGGTAAAGGAGCCATTTATTAGTAGGACTGATAATAGGATGATGGCTAATGTGACTTCGTAGGAGATTGTTTGGGCTACGGCCCGTAGGGCTCCGATTAGGGCGTATTTTGAGTTTGAGGCCCATCCGGATCATAGGATAGAGTAAACAGCTAGGCTTGATATTGCTAGTATAAATAGGATCCCTAGGTTCATATTGATAAGGGGGTAGGGCATTGGTAGTGGGATCCATATTGTTAGGGCTAGTGTAAGGGCTAGGATAGGAGCTATGACGAACATGGTAATAGATGATGTTAGGGGTCGTAATGACTCTTTTGTGAAAAGTTTTACAGCATCTGCAATTGGTTGTAGGAGGCCGTAGGGTCCTACAATGTTTGGGCCTTTGCGAAGTTGTATATATCCTAAGACTTTTCGTTCTACTAATGTCAGGAAAGCTACGGCGAGTAGGATTGGTACAATAAGTGAAATAATGTTAATTATAAACATGATGTTAGGGAGAGGATTTGAACCTCTGGGAATAAAGGTTTAAGTTTTACGCAATTACTGGGCTCTGCCACCCTAACAAACCCTATTTCTAGGGTTATGGGGGGAGTGGACTGGTTAGATTGAGATTATATCACCTATTAGTCCTAAGGCTTTCCTGTAGAATAGGCCCTACTTCTCTTGTCCTTTCGTACTGGGAGAAGTAATTATAATAGATAGAAACCGACCTGGATTGCTCCGGTCTGAACTCAGATCACGTAGGACTTTAATCGTTGAACAAACGAACCATTAATAGCTGCTGCACCATTAGGATGTCCTGATCCAACATCGAGGTCGTAAACCCTATTGTTGATATGGACTCTCAAATAGGATTGCGCTGTTATCCCTAGGGTAACTTGTTCCGTTGATCAAATTATTGGATCAATTAATGATAGGACGCTTCGACTGGTTTGTCTCAGATTAAATCACTCGGAGGTTATTTTATTCTCCGAGGTCACCCCAACCTAAATTGCTAACCCAGAAATAAGATTATGTTAGGCCTGGTTGGCATATTGATTGGTTATTGTGGGTTAGTTAATTGAAGCTCCATAGGGTCTTCTCGTCTTATTGGTATATTCCCGCCTCTTCACGGGAAGGTCAATTTCACTGATTGGAAGTAAGAGACAGTTAAACCCTCGTGTGGCCATTCATACAGGTCCCTATTTAGAGAACAAATGATTATGCTACCTTTGCACGGTCAGGATACCGCGGCCGTTAAACTAGTGTCACTGGGCAGGCAGTGCCTCCAATACTAGATATGCTGGAGGTGATGTTTTTGGTAAACAGGCGGGGTTTGAGTTTGCCGAGTTCCTTTTACTTCTTTTAATCTTTCCTTGTTGCATGCCTGTGTTGGACTAACAATTGGTTTGATAAGAATATTTATTAGTGGTTTATCTTTATCTTGTTGTTAACTATCAGTGGGTATTCGTTAACTGTTATAAGCTTATGCAAGGAGAAATGTTTCTTGTTACTCATACTAGCATTATTGCTTCTATTATAAAATAGATTAGCCCAGTAGTGTGTTAGGAGTTGTATATGATTATAGGGATTAAGGTGGCTGTATTGTTGAGCTTGAACGCTTTCTTAATTGGTGGCTGCTCTTAGGCCTACTATGGTTTTGTTTAATTTTACTCTCTAAGCAAGGTTGTATCCTTATTCTAAAAAGCTGTACCTTTTTAGACTATATTTTAAATTTACATTACAATTTGGGGGTTATTAGGTAAATTTAAAGTTGAACTGAGATTCTGTTCTGGGCAACCAGCTATCACCAGGCTCGTTAGGCTTTTCACCTCTACCTATGAATCTTCTCACTATTTTGCAACATAGATGAGTGTATCCCTGTGGATTGTTCGTAGGTAGCTCGTCTGGTTTCGGGGGATTTAGCTTAAGGTCTCTCTGCTGAATTATTCTAGCTAGTTCATTATGCAAAAGGTATAAGGTGTAATCTTTGCTGTTTATTACTTTGAATTTTTCTTTCATCGTTCCCTTGCGGTACTTTCTCTATAGCTCCAAGTAGAATTTCTATCTCCTATACTGTAATGATGTGATTAAATGTTTTAATTTATGTGACTGTGATAATTGAGTTAGTGATAAGTTGGGCTAGTATTGGTTCAAAGTGGTCATTAATATATGAAATCTTCTGGGTGTAAGCCAGATGCTTTAATTAAGCTACACTTTGATTTACCCAAGCACACTTTCCAGTATGCTTACCTTGTTACGACTTGTCTCCTCTTGCTTTAGGTTTACTTTTATTATGTAATGTTTGGGTATGTTGCTTGAGGAGGGTGACGGGCGGTGTGTGCGTGCTTCATGGCCCTATTCAATTAAGCTCTCTATTCTTAATTTACTACTAAATCCACCTTTAGTTTTTAGTTTTCATAAAAACTTTCGTAAGTGTGTTCATGGTTAGAAAATGTAGCCCATTTCTTCCCACTTCATGGGTTACACCTTGACCTAACTTTTTTATGTAATATTATTGTGCTTACTTTTCTTCCCTTTAAGGGTTTGCTGAAGATGGCGGTATATAGACTGATTAAGCTAGAAGTGGTGAGGTCTATCGGGGTTTATCGATTATAGAACAGGCTCCTCTAGAGGGATGTAAAGCACCGCCAAGTCCTTTGAGTTTTAAGCTATTGCTAGTAGTTCTCTGGCAGATAATTTTGTTGTGATAATTATTTATGTTTAGGGCTGAGCATAGTGGGGTATCTAATCCCAGTTTGGGTCTCAGCTATCGTGTTGATGGAAGTAATAAAGTCACTTTCGTGGTTTATCTTATATTAACAGTAGCTTTTTACAGCCTTGTTAAATTTTAACTTTAGTATAATATAATCCTTAACACGTTTTACGCCGTTTGCCTATTGATTCGGGCTAATCGTATGACCGCGGTGGCTGGCACGAAATTTACCAGCTCTTTATTAACATGGCTTAGTCAAACTTTCGTTTATGGCTTAATTTTTATCACTGCTGTATCCCGTGGGGGTGTGGTTGAGCAAGGCGTTATGAGCTACTAATTTAGTGTGCTTGATACCCGCTCCTTTTAATCAACATATAGATTTAGAGGGCATTCTCACTGGGGTGTAGAGACTTGCATGTGTAATTCTGTTAATAATCAATAGGAAGGCTAGGACCAAACCTTTGTGTTTATGGAGTCTTGTGACTCTTCTAGGCATTTTCAGTGCCTTGCTTTATTTAATAAGCTACATTAAC